TAAGGCCTATGTTATAGAGTATATAACTTCGATCATAGGGATCAATTTCTGGTCGCGTAGCTTCATAATAATTCTGTAAAGCTTCCGCATAATTTCCTTCGGATTGAGCCGACATCCGTTACGGTCGTTCATTTTATTTTAAAAATCTCCGTTCCAGAACCGTACGTGAGATTTTCATCTCATACAGCTCCTCCCTTCTGTGCATAATACTAAGGGGAATAATCCATGGAATCAAAATTTCACTATTCTCATTATGAACTGACAGGAGCTGGTATTTTTACAAGAAATCTCTAGCCAGCCTTCCCGCAAGAGGTTTTTTCTTAACACCAATCGTATTAGTGCTAGATAGAAATGGTAACTCCAACGATTTCTTTGTCCTCAACGCCTACTATTTCCAGGAATTAGTCACTTCAACGATCTTTGATGGTTATACGGGTATCCAAAGTACGAACGAGATGGATGTTTGTTGTCCCAACCATTCTTGCTAGTCCCGATACCGATAAGGAAAAGGGTAATTTATAACAAAGTTTTCGTGTTGTTGATTCCTAGGTGTAGTGTTTCTTCCCCTATGCCGCCTGTTGGTACTAGTGTAGTAGGATTGACCTGCAATACAGAACCTATAGGTGTAACCTTTTGTTCAATACTAAAATCGACAATTAAAGTATCTGAGGCTGGATCAATCGAGGATACACGACAGAAGGAATTGTTCTATCTCCAAACTTTACCTTCACCAAGCGTAGGTTTTTTTTTTTCAATAATTTGGTTCTTTCTATTCCGAACCACGTCTTTTCTCGTAAGACTGAGGTGAGGGCTAAAAAAAAAAACAAGAAAAAAGAATCAAATCACACCATCCCTGTAATAGGTAAATGCCTTTTTTTCTCCTGAAGTTGTCGGAATTATTCGTAATAAAATATTGGCTACAATTGAAGAAGTCTTATCAATAAAATTTCCATTTATCCGAGATCTAGGCATAATTAGCAATCCATTCTATAATTTTTCTCATTACCCCTGGGGGAAAATGATCCCACAAACAAATGAATTGTAGTACAAAATAACATAAAAACAGACGACTAATTCTAAAAAAAACAAAGATGTGGACCTCCTGCTCAAATTGTCCCCCCTTTTGGACAAAGAGAGATAGGATACTTTTGAATCAGATTGGATTTCATTCCAATTTCGTAGCATACAAATGAGCGGAACTATTCCTATTTCATCTAAGTTGAATAAGCAAGGACTTTATTTTAATATGGATTCTTATAACTCGAGAAATTTAGATTTGGTTATGATCCAAAGAGGAAAAAGGATGGAATAATCATTCCATGATAAAATAGAGTAGAGTAACCGTACGTTTTGTTTGCATAACGTGTATACACCATGCCATACAATTGAAATGAAATAGAAAAATCCATGGTACGATTCGATTCATGAATTTGTAATAGATCTATGGGGTAACTGATGAGATAAGTTGTTTGTTGTTGATAAATTTGAAAGGAATTTTGGATTCCTATAGACTCATTGATCGGTCGTACCTGTACTGTAATAATATCAATGACTCGCTATTCACTCGGTTTCTGGTCAATAATAAGATTATGTAGGAGAGATGGCCGAGTGGTTCAAGGCGTAGCATTGGAACTGCTATGTAGGCTTTTGTTTACCGAGGGTTCGAATCCCTCTCTTTCCGTTTCTGTTAATTCACCAACGTTACCGACCACAATGTATCAAATCAAATAACAATTGATACCATTATTCCAACAGCTTTATTTGATAGAGATTCTCTATTCCTAATTACATTACTGTGGTACGGTACGTAAAATACAAATATCGCGGAAAGAGCAAAAAAGAAAAAAAATCCTACCGCTGACCTATTTGCGATACGTGAATGAGAAAAATGCGGATCAAGGCCCTTAGATCTATTTACTTCGGTGAAAGGGGGACATAATTGTCTGAACTTTTCTTTGTTATTTTCGTTAGGTTCAAGTTTGACGGGAATAGTATTCTACGACTAACAACTCATTTATTTTTAAACCGATCCATTTACTATCTATTATTTGATTTACTAATCCTTTATATTGGAATGGGTCAATAGTCAAATGGTTTGGCAATTCCTCGTGGGGGGATGAAGCAATATAATTTTGAATCAGAGCTTTCGATCTTTGTTTATCCTTCGTAGTAATAATATCTCGGGGTTTGCAACGATAACTTGGTATATCCACTATACGACCATTAACTAAAATATGTCTATGGTTAACTAATTGCCTGGCTCCAGGAATGGTCGAAGCCATACCCAATCGAAAAAGGATGTTATCTAAACGCATCTCAAGTAGTTGTAGTAAAACCTGACCCGTTGACCCTTTGGCTTTTCCAGCGATATGCACATATCTAAGTAATTGTCGCTCTGTCAGACCATAATGAAAACGCAATTTCTGTTTTTCTTCTAGACGAATACGATATTGCGATCTTTTCCCAGAACGCAATTGATTTTTAAGATCACTTCCGGATC